CTTCGTCCCCATGTAGAAAGGGAATAAATAAATTAATCAAATTCCGAGAGGCTTCATGAAGTGCTTCATTAGGAGTTAAACTTCCATTTGTCCATATTTCGATAAAAAGTATCTCTTGTTTTTCATTCCCATTACCATACGAATGAATACTATGATTCGCATTTAGAACAGGCATGAATACAGCATCTATAGGATAACTTCCGTCTTTAAAGTTCTTTGGTGTTTTTATACCATATCCGCGATTCCTTTGGATTTGTAATCCAATACACAAATCAATTGGTTCAGTCAGACTAGCTATATGCTGTGTATGATCAACGATTTCCACGGAAGGTGGTGAGATAATGTCTTGAGCAGTTATATATCCAGGACCACTGACACAAATAGATGCATTGCGAGTTCCATACATATGACTTCTCAATACAACTTCCTTTAAATTCATTAAAATTTCATGTACGGATTCTTGAATACCTACTATGGTAGAATATTCATGTGGTATTTTCTCAGATTTTGCACGTGTGATACATGTTCCTTCTATTTCTCCAAGCAAAACTCTTCGCATCGCAATGCCTATTGTATCGGCTTGACCTTTCATAAGTGGAGACAAAATAAAGCGTCCATAATAAAGACGCTTACTATCTGCTCTTGATTCAACACACTTCCACTCTAGTGTCCGAGTAGATACTGTTACTTTCTCTCGAACCATAGTAATATTATTTGATCAGATCATTGAATCATTTATTTCTCTTGAAACCTCTTCAATATTTATTTTTACACACGTCTTTTTTTAGGAGGTCTACATCCATTATGTGGCATAGGGGTTACGTCCCGTACGAAACTTAATAGTATACCACTTCTGCGAATAGCCCGTAATGCTGCATCTCTTCCGAGACCAGGACCTTTTATCATTACTTCTGCTCGTTGCATACCTTGATCAACTACTGTACGAATAGCGTTTCCTGCTGCTGTTTGAGCAGCAAATGGTGTCCCTCTTCTTGTACCCCTGAATCCACAAGTACCGGCGGAGGACCAAGAAACCACCCGACCCCGTACATCTGTAACAGTCACAATGGTATTGTTGAAACTTGCTTGAACATGAATAACTCCCTTTGGGAGTCTACGTGTATTCTTACGTGAACCAATACGTCCAGTCCTACGTGAACCAATTCTTGGTATAGGTTTTGCCATATTTTATCATCTCATATTTATGAGTCAGAGATATATGGAGATATCCATTTCATGTTAAAACAGATCCTTTCTTTTTATTTGTCCATCGGGTCAGAGTTCCTTTTAGAAAGATTATCCTTGTCTTTGTTTATGTCTTGGGTTGGAACAGATTACTATAATTCGTCCCCGTCTACGGATCAGTCGACATTTTTCACAAATTTTACGAACAGAGGCCCTTATTTTCATATTTATAATTCCTTATCTTAATTCCGAATCCATTTCTTTGAAGAAAATAAATTTCTTGAAATTTTTCATTTTGAATTGTATCCGCATAAAAGTAATGGGGAAGTTTTAAAAACCACCTAGTCGTTCGAATCCTTGTTGCGGAGTCTATAAATTATACGCCCTCGGGTTGAATCATAACGACTTACTTCAATTTTGACTCTATCTCCTGGTAGTATCCGTATAAAACTACGGCGGATCCTTCCTGAAACATAACCTAGAATCAGATCTTCATTATCTAAACGAACCCGGAACATACCATTGGGAAGTGATTCAGTAATTAAACCTTCATGAACCCATTTTTGTTCTTTCATTCCAGGTAAAACCCCCTTAAAGTATCAACTAATGGAGGAGGAGTGATATTAGATAACCTGTTCTGTCTCGTTTTTTTTTCACAAATAGGAAATTTTGTATCTAATTCGGATATTAGAAGGATTACCATATATAACACAAAATTTCTCCGCCGATTCCGTCTAGTCGAGCCTCTCGGTCTGTCATTATACCCTGAGAAGTAGAAAGAATTACAATCCCCATTCCACCCAAAATTTTTGGAATTCTTTGATAATTAGAATAGATTCGTAGACCAGGTCGACTGACCCGTTTTAAATTTAAAGTCGTTTTATATGGCCCTTTCTTATTCCTTCTATGTCGTAGGGTTAAAACCAAAAAATCTTTGTTGTTTTCCCGATGTTTTCTGACGTTTTCTATAAAACCTTCTCGTAAAAGTATTTTAACAATGTTTTCTGTGATGTTAGTAGATGTTATTCGAACCGTCCCTTTTCTATGCATGTCAGCATTTCGTATGGAGGTTATTATGTCAGCAATAGTGTCTCTACCCATAATGAACTAAAATTATTGGTGCCTCAAAATTTGGATATAATAAACATGATTTTTTTGTTATGAATTAGTAAAGGTATATACGTGAGACACAATCTATTAATTAATCGATTTCATTCAAATACTCTATCTACTATAACTCTATATCATGGTCTTATCTTATAATACTTCAGGCGCTAATGAAACTATTTTAGTAAACTTTAACTGTCTTAATTCC